AAACGTACTAACCTCGGCGAGGCGCTCCGGTATTGTGTTTTTTTTTTACTGAACCCTTTTTCATAATGTTCTCTAAGAACTTCTTGGATGTCTTCGATGTCGATGTCTTCGATGTTTTGACTAACATTTGCTTTTCCTTGACTAACATTTGCTTTTCCTTGACTAACATTTGCTTTTCCTTGACTAACATTTGCTTTTCCTTGACTAACATTTGCTTTTCCTTGACTAACATTTGCTTTTCCTTGACTAACATTTGCTTTTCCTTGACTAACATTTGCTTTTCCTTGACTAACATTTGCTTTTCCTTGACTAACTTCTTCTTTTCCTTGACTAACTGCTTCTTCTTCTTCTTCTTCTTCTTCTTTTCCTTTGAAATTTAAAAAAAGTAACTTCGTAGGTCTAACCCACGGGTTCATTTGATATGTCCTCTTACGTAGCAGAAATTCTGGGAAGAACCAATCTTCCTGATTCGAATCTTCCTCATTCGAATTCGCTCTGGGTTCCTTTAAGATTTCTTCAGTCATTCCCATCCAATTAAAAAAGCTTTTTTTGTCTTCTTTGAGTTCTGGATCTTCTTTGAGTTCTGGATCCTTTTCGATTTCTGGATCCAAGAACATTTTTGGATCGATACCATAAATAAGACCTCTATTCTCATTCTCAATTATTTCAGAATTCTCATTCTCAATTATTTCAGAATTTTCATTCTCAATTATTTGAGAATTCTTAGTCTCAATCTTAGTATTTGTATTATGGTTAGGGTCGATCTTTTTCCCGGCCTCCAAATTGACTAGAAATTTTTCGAAAAACTTCCAATCAAAGTCCATATATTTTCTTTCAGGTTTTTTCTTTAGAGTTTTTTTCAGAGACATAGAAACCTTGTCTAGATAATTGTCTAGAGAATTCTTGTCTAGATAAATCTTGTCTAGATAATCCTTGTAATAATCCGTTTCGTCTAGATAAAACTTGTCTAGAGGATCCTTGAAATAAACCTTGTCTTGATCAGGCTTGGGCCTGTATAGATAATCCTTGTGATAATGCTTGTCTACATAAGTATCGTCTAGATAATTTTGTAGATAAGTATTGTCTCGATAAACCTTGTCTATAAACTTCTTGTCTAGTATAGAATCCTTGAAATAAGTCTTGAAAAAAATCTCCTCTGGTATATCAAATAAGTCGATCTCTTGGCTCTTATTTACTTGTAATGGCAATTTAGAAATAGAGGAGTCCTTCTTAGTTTCAGAAGAAATGTATTTATATGCTAAAAGATCATATTTATAGTTTTTCTTAAACTTAGTTTTTTGATTTCTTACTAATGAATATACTTCAGAATCATCTTGTTTTTTGGAATGAAGTAATGGGTCTTTTTCATAGGAATCTCCTTTATTTAAATCGTTATTTTGAGGCGTATGGCGTCGGTTGACTGTATTTCGCCAGCCTTGTGTGCCTACTCGCTCCCAATGAACCTTAGATAAATTGTATTGAGACTGACCTCTTAACCAGTTTTTCCATGGATTCGTTCCAAAATTTCGAAGTTTCTTATGCTTTAATTCGGAATGAAATATTCCTTGTCTTTCAAAAGAATCCTTTATTGCAGTCTTAAGAAAAAAAGACGTTCCGCGATATTGAAGAACAGATCTTAACTTATCACTAAGTAGGGTTTGTGATAATTTGTAAAATACATATGCTTGTGACAGGGAAGATAAATTTGGCAAGGAAGAAAATTTCGAAACAATCTGTGACTTCCGCTTATTTATATTTTTTATAGTCGAACTAACGGTAATTCTTTTTTGATTTGTTTCAGTATTGGAAATGTCTTTCTCAAAAATTTTTTTTGTTAAATTGATTCTAGGAATCTTAATGATACATAGAAAGATATCTAGGTATATTTTGTATATTTTTTCAATGAAAATTTTTTGAAAATAATTCCATTTACTTATTAATCGAACATTTATTCTTTTTACAATTTTCCAAATATTTTTTGGCGATTCTACATTATTATTTTGCTTTTTGTTGTTAGGACTATTATTTAGTCCTGGAGTTAATTTTTTTTTTTCTTTTGTAATTCTTTCTATTTCATTTTTGATTGTGCTTGTTCTATTAATCAGATTTTGTATTTTTTCTTCTGAATTTGTAGAAGCTGTAGATCGAATTTGACTAAATGATTCATTAATTATCTCATTGCTGATTATAGAATCTTTTTCTTTTTGAGTTTCACTCGATTCATCTACTCCTATCCATTTCAATCTTGTATTTTTTTTTATTATTTTCAAAATTGTCCTTTTTAGAACTAGAACCCTTTCTTTAAGCCGTTTTATGCTTTCTTTAAGCCGTTTTATGCTTTCTTTTGAGTCTCCTAGAACTCTAACAAAATTTTGCTTTATTTTTTGGTTGAAACCGCTTCTTATAAGTCGAAAGGCGCTCCCTTCCAATTTTTCTGCTGCTAATCTTTGACTTTTTTTGCCTAGTTCTTTAAAAATGGGCCCCCAAAAAATGGAAAAGGAACGGTCGGGTCGGGCACCACCCCAAGGATAGTCAGCTAGTCCCCAGAAAGACCTTATATAAGCAGAATCGTTGGTTATCCTTTGTCTATTATCCGCTGTGTGCCAAGGTTTCAACTCTAAAGGCCATAAAACTTTGACCTGAAGACCGTATTCCCACCACTCCTCCGGAAAGTTGTTGATGGATATGACGCCTATAGCAAAACCGTCATCGTTGCATAAAAGATGAGTCTCGTTTTCCCAGTCCTTTCTATCCTCAGCCCACTCGGGCTGCTGCAAAAATAAGATACGACCAATATTTTTAGCTATTATCGCTAAAGGCAATGCAATATATTTTCTAAAATAGGAGTTAAAAATTAATATGAGACCTCTTGCTCCTAGCCCATAATAAAGCTCATCCCATGCCTCTATTCCCTCAATCCGGAATAGCTCGTCTTCGCCCGAGAGGTCTAGTTCGCTTATATCTTTTTTGATTCTTTTCACTTTTTTCCGTTCTTTCAATGCTTTGCTTTTTTTTTCGTCTATCTTCCTTTTTGTCTTCCTTTTTGTTTTTGTCTGTTCTTTCTTAGGTCCCTTAAGAGTGAAAAGGTCCCCTTTTTTGATTCCAAACCTATGCATCAAATTTTGCATTTTCAAAACAAGGGGTTTCAGTACCCTAAAAGAACGAGACAGTCTACTTTTTAAGAAGCCCAAAAAAAGAGGGGAATGCGGAAACATTTCAATCCCTCTTACAACAACTCCGTTTTTACGCCTTAGGACCTCCGCAATACCTTTGACTTCATCCTGATGCCAAAATTGGTCGCGCACCGCTCTCAAGGAGGTCTTCCACAGGTCCTTAGTCGACGACACCTCTTTATTGGTGCTGAGGCTGCCAACGTGAACATGAGCAAGGCTTTTCTCAAAGTCAATACTATAAGGGTCTCCCCCATTCTTGATCAAATCGGTCTTAACCTGCTTATTAATCACCTTAGCAATCTCCGGATCAATCTTCTTATCTTGCGAAATATCAATCTCTTTGATAATTACATTTTTAGCATCCTGCTTCATAAGAATGTCATATTTGAATCGTGTTGATATAATATCAAAGCACTCATCATCTCCCCGCTTGGTCACAAAGGGTTCGCCCAGGTCGTATGCGACCTCGCGGAGTAATACGTATGACCAGCGAGGGACTCTTTGACCGATGTGCACTCGTCCCACCCTTTCTCCCTCATGATAAGTCCTTAGTTGCTCTAGCCTTTTTAGTTTTCGCTGGTTCCAATCAATGCTTCCCCCCCCTTTTTCCCAAGGCTTAGAAAAAAATTTTGCCAAAGGATTATAATATAATTTTCCTTCTGCTCTTAGTTTTAGTGTTTTGCTTTTTAGTATCGCGAACATTCTCTCTTCATATTTTGGGGACTCGACAAGGAAACCTGGCAAAAGGGTCTCATGAATTTGATTTAGAGCAAGGATTTGCTTAAGTTTAGATTCTGTAGTTCCATCGTCGATTCTTTCACGAAATTGTGTAGTTACATTTTTTTTTCTTCGACGAGATTCTGTAGTTCCATCGTCGATTCTTTCACGAGATTGAATTGCATTCTTTTTTCTTCGACGAGATTGAATTGCATTCTGGACTTTTTCACGAGATTGAATTGCATTCTTTTTTCTTCGACGAGATTGAATTGCATTCTTTTTTCTTCGACGAGATTGAATTGCATTCTTTTTTCTTGCACGGGATTTAATTGCATTGTAGACTTTTTCACGAAATTCACCCAATTGAAGAAGTGCCCTTTCTTCGCTTAGACGTGCTTCTTCGCGTAGACGTGCTTCTTCGCGTAGACGTGCTTCTTCGCGTAGACGTGCCTCTTCTTCGCTTTTCTCCTGTTCTTTGCTTTTCGGTGCCTTTTCTTCGCTTTTCTCCTTTTCTTCGCTTTTCGGTGCCTTTTCTTCGCTTTTCTCCTCTTCTTCGCTTTTCTCCTCTTCTTCGCTTTTCTCCTCTTCTTCGCTTTTCTCCTCTTCTTCGCTTTTCTCCTTTTCTTCGCTTTTCTTCTTTTTTTTGGGAGCATCGATGAATTTTTTACTCAACTTTTTGATTCTTCCACGAGAGGGCCCATTCAACAAAGGATCATACCTTTTTGGTAGGCAGAGGCAGGTTTCGTTCCTTTTTTCAGTACAAACCCGAGTCCTTTTTTCGAGTATATCTAGAAAAAGAAATCCCGTGTCTAGAGCCTCAATTCTCTTTATAAACTCATTATTTAAGTTGTTTTGTCTTTGTTTGTTCTTATAAAGCCAATCTTTGTCTAGTTTATCAAAGGAGAGTCTTTCTACTGTGGACGAAGATATCATCCCTTTCGTCAGTTCCTTAAAACTAGAAAAACTAGGAGGATCTGTAAAAGATATTCTTTTTTTTCCATCACTTCGGCATGTATCAAAAAAATATTGTGAAGCTTCCTTTCTTACAGCCCCAAAAAAGTGTTGATTGCTTATGTATCGTACTGGACGAGTCCATGGAAACTGATCGAA